GTTAGGTGTCATTTATATAGTTTAATTATTAGTTATTGGTTTGTTTGTACCGTTGTTCTTGGATTGATGTAAGAGAGAGAGTTTTATTCTTGCTTTGTCGTTCAGTTTTTGTTTGTTTTATATGTAAGTTTGTGCGTGATTTTCCTTTTTCTAGATGGAGTAAGGTTTATAGAGTGTTATTCTCATTAGTTGTTATTGGTTGGTCAAGTATTTTTGTATTTAGCAATTTATTTTAGTTTCGGTTAAATTTTGTGCCAGCAACCGCGGTTATACCTTGGAGGCGTTTGAATGTGTTCGGCATATTGTGTAGTTGTATGATTTATTTTAGTTGATTTTATTTTTGTGGTTTATGGGTGAAATTTTTATTGTTGTTTGTTATCTTTTTTTTGTTTGGAGGCTATGAAATTCTTTTTGTAAACTAGGATTAGATACCCTATTATTTTTGAACGTTAATTTTGTTTGTCTGAGTAGTATTAGTTATGTTCTTGAAACTTAAAGAATTTGGCGGTATCTTATTCCATTCAGAGGAATCTGTCTCGTTATCGATAGTCCGCGTTGGACCTTACTTAGTTGTTATGGTTTGTATACCGCCGTTTATTGATTATCTTTTTAGGGTTGATTTATAATTTTCTAGTTTCTTTATTTTGATTGATTTCAGGTCAAGGTGCAGCTTGTTTCTAAGTGGATGATGGATTACATTGTTATTTGTTTTGTTTGGATTGTTAGTTTTAATATTAGCATGAAATTGGATTTGGTTGTAATGTTTTGTAGATTGTTTTCATGATAATTGGTTCTGGGATATGTACACATCGCCCGTCGCTCTCGTTTGTTTTAATGAGATAAGTCGTAACAAAGTGGTTGTACCGGAAGGTGCAGCTGGGATTGATTTCAGACTATTTCTGTTAGTTGAGTTTTCATTTACGCTGAATTATTATGTCGTGCGAGTCGACATGGTCTGATTTAATTGGTTGTCTTGCTATTTGATTTGTTGTATTTATATTGATTGTTGTTGTTGAAAAATCATTTATGTTATTGTATTTTTGTGATTTAATTTTTTGTGCTATAGTTTATTTGTACCGTGTGGGGTCGATGTGTTTTAGTATTTTTAGAAGTTTATTTTGTTTATTGTACCTTGTGTATCAGGGTTCATTGAATTTTATTATTTATTTTTATTTCCCGATTTTAAAGGAGTTAATGGTTTATGTTAGTTACTGTTTTATTAGTATTAATAATTGGCTGTTGGTAGTGAAATGTTAATCGTCTTTAGTGGTTTCTGGTTTTTCGGGAAATGAATTTAATTCATGCTCCTTATTTAATTTTTACTTTTATGTATGTTTTTTTATTTGGTGTTAAGATTAAGGGGGATTAGCTCCTTATTTAATTTTTATAATTTTTGGTTTAATTTAGTTTGGTGGATTTTATAGTGATTTTCGATTTGATTATGTTAAAGTTTTATTTGTTTATTTCTTTATTTGTTTTTATTTAATTTGTTTACTGGGATGCTTTTTTTGCTTTGTATTGAATGGTAATTATTGTGTAATTAGTAAATTTTCTTATATGTTGTTTTTGGTGTGTTAGATTCTTTTGAGGAATTCGGCAAAGTTTCATGCCCGCCTGTTTA